CTTCATAAGTTTAGGGACTTGAGAACTGAACAAAAGACAGAGGGATTCAACCGTCTTCCAAAAAGGGATGCAGCTGTGTTGAAGAGACAATTATCTCGCTTGGAAACATATCTAGGCGGGATTAAATATATGACGGGAGTGCCTGATATTGTAATCATCATCGATCAGCAAGAAGAATATACGGCTCTTAGAGAATGTATAACTTTGGGAATTCCAACCATTTCTTTAATCGATACAAATTGTAATCCCGATCTCGCGGATATTTCTATTCCAGCAAACGATGACGCTATAGCTTCAATTCGATTCATTCTTAACAAATTAGTATTCGCAATTTGTGAGGGTCGTTCTAGCTATATACAAAATTCTTGATTAATAATAAGATAAATAAATCAATTTTTTTTGAGGGAGGGGCTCCCTGTATTTCGATTTATAAAATCGGTTACTACTTCTGAATCGTACAAAAGAAAAAGAGATAAAAAACTGGGGATATTTTGTGATTAGTTTAGTTGGTATCCAAAACTCAAATATAAAATTGAAGTAAATTAAGTAAAAAAAGGGGGGTCTTGAATCAAAATAATTTAAAGTTCTTATTTCTGTCAGAGGGCAATATGAATGTTTTATCATGTTCCATCAACACACTAATAAAAGACGGGTTCTATGAGATATCTGGTGTAGAAGTAGGCCAACATTTCTATTGGCAAATAGGGGGGTTCCAAGTTCATGCGCAAGTCCTTATTACTTCTTGGGTTGTAATTGCTATCTTATTAGGTTCCGCAGTTCTAGCGGTTCGCAATCCACAAACCATTCCAACCGACGGCCAAAATTTCTTTGAATTTGTCCTTGAATTCATTCGAGACGTGAGTCAAACCCAGATTGGAGAAGAATACGGTCCGTGGGTTCCCTTTATTGGAACCCTGTTTTTATTTATTTTTGTTTCTAACTGGTCAGGAGCCCTTTTACCGTGGAAAATTATCCAGTTACCTCAAGGGGAGTTAGCAGCACCAACGAATGATATAAATACGACAGTTGCTTTAGCTTTACTCACATCAGTAGCATATTTTTATGCGGGTATTAGCAAAAAAGGATTAGGGTATTTCAGTAAATACATTCAACCAACTCCAATTCTTTTACCCATTAACATCTTAGAAGATTTTACAAAACCCCTATCACTTAGTTTTCGACTTTTCGGAAATATATTAGCCGATGAATTAGTAGTTGTTGTTCTTGTTTCTTTAGTACCTTTAGTGGTTCCTATACCTGTCATGTTCCTTGGATTATTTACAAGCGGGATTCAAGCTCTCATTTTTGCCACTTTAGCTGCGGCTTATATAGGTGAATCTATGGAGGGTCATCATTAACTATTTTTTTTTTTTTTTTATAGTCGTTTTTAGGTTAGCCCAATTATAGAATAGTTGGTTTACGTTATGTAAGAAACACTTGTATATGTGATATTTGATATTGACTAGGTACTAGGTATATATGAGTTAAAGATCTATATAATCTGTCCCACTACTTTTGTGAATTTCGTTATATAGGGATTCGATTAGAAGTTCTTCCTTTTTATATGTGAATTGGCTGAAAAAACGATAAAAAAAAAGAACGAAGAATTCAAAGAATGGTTCACAAAAAAGAAATGGCATAAAAAAGTCGTATATATATATTATGAATTTTTAAAAATCCCGTGGATAGGAACTAATATCAAAGTAATTTTTATTATTCAATAATATTATTATATTATTTCAATTAAAGTTTTTTGTTTTTTTTGCTGGATGAATCTTAACGATGACTTAACTATAATTAAGTCCTAAGTCATTGGATGATTGTATCATTAACTATTTCTTTATTTTGGTGTGAGGAACTTATCATGAATCCACTGATTTCTGCTGCTTCGGTTATTGCTGCTGGGTTGGCTGTTGGGCTTGCTTCTATTGGACCTGGAGTTGGTCAAGGTACAGCTGCGGGTCAAGCTGTCGAAGGTATCGCGAGACAACCTGAGGCAGAAGGCAAAATACGAGGTACTTTATTGCTTAGTTTGGCCTTTATGGAAGCTTTAACAATTTATGGCCTGGTTGTAGCATTAGCGCTTTTATTTGCGAATCCTTTTGTTTAATCCTAGAAATAAAAAAATTCTGGATTTTTTTCGTAGTTTTTTTTATTCTATGAAGATTTAACTCCTACAATTATTCATTGAGACAACAATCCTTGGGAAGGACTAATTTGAGGATGGGGAATTAGCACATCGATTCGCTTTATTCCTTCCCCTTATTCTTTTAGTTTAATGAAAACTTTTTTTAAGGAGTGTTGCGAAAAAAGGAGGTTTAGGTTTTTTAAAATTGACATAAAACTTGATCTCAAATTTTAGCTTAATTTTAATAAGTCTCATTATTATTATTATTGAAAATTAAAAATTTTTGAAAATACATTTGTAAATAGAATAGGTTTTTGATTCTGTTTACAAATATCCAAATAGGTAAATTAAATTATAAATTATTAAATGAAA